TCCTGTTGCTACAGCTGTAGATATAGGGATTTTACGAATACGCCTTAAGGACCAATGGTTAACGATGGCTCTAATGGGCGGTTTTGCTAGAATAGGCAATAATGAAATCACTGTTTTAGTAAATGATGCAGAAAAGGGTAGTGATATTGATCCACAAGAAGCTCAGCAAACTCTTGAAATAGCGGAAGCTAATTTGAGAAAAGCTGAAGGAAAGAGACAAATAATTGAGGCAAATCTAGCTATCCGGCGAGCTAGGACAAGAGTAGAGGCTGTCAATGTGATTTCATAACTAGTTGGTGCGTTCAAATAATCAAAAGAAGTTCTGTTTCTAAATCCTATTTTGATTGGATTCTGTCGAGTGAATCCAATCAAGCAGAATCCAATTTTGATACAACGCAATTCAAAAATGAAATTGAACTAGATTCAATAAAAAAAATCTCTAAAAATAGAAGAGGGTGGGGCAAAAAACTTATTAGATGCCGGAGTCAATGGTATCTAATAAGTTCTACCTACTATTGGATTTGAACCAATGACTCCCGCCGTATGAAAGCAATACTCTAACCACTGAGTTAAGTAGGTCATTTATCATCCCAAAGAGAACCAAACGGAACCCATCCCATTGATGGATTATAAATATCATATTCCTTATAAGCAATAATAATCTAAGCAATACCACTCAACCACTCACAAATTTAGGATGTTGGATCATAGAATATTCATCTTGACAACAAATTATATACATGATAAAATATGCATCACAAGCACTAAGGGCTATAGCTCAGTTGGTAGAGCACCTCGTTTACACGCGCGCCAATGTTTTTCAGGGGAGTCCATCATACAATCCAAAAAATGGATCTTATTGAGAAATCGATGTCTTACTCCATAACTTTAAGAGAAAAATAGCCTGACTAAGGGTTCGGTTCGATTTGAGTGCAGGTACCAAACAGACCCCATGATTGATTTGAGATATTGATAAGGTGAATACCAGTACATTCAATGCTAGGCATAATGAGTACAAAGCCCTCAAAAAATCTCTTTTCGTCCTATGAACTTGAAGGTGTATGAAGTTTCATATTGGATTTTTTAAGCCGAACAATAGAGACTTGATTTAACTTAAAACGATCTAGGCCAGAGGCAGACCTACGTCAAGATAACCCCACCCTTGAAACACTTTGGTAGTGCTTCTGAATCAGAATCCCAAATAATGAATCAGAGCACGTGGAGCCATCCCCTTATCTTATTTTTCTGTCAAGAAAAAATATGGCGGATTGGCTGATATTTCTATCAGTTAATGAAAGAGCCCAATGCAAAAAAAATGCATGTTGGGTCTTTGAAACAGTTTAGATCATTTTGATAATAATAAGTTTGATCTGTTTTACCGAGAAGGTCTACGGTTCGAGTCCGTATAGCCCTAGAGCCCTATAAAATAAAATGAATAAAATCAAAATTTGAAATACAAAATTGTATAAGTTTCATTTCTTCATTCTTGTTTGTTACTTGTAACTGACCGGTTGGTTCATCGAAACCAAATTTGTCCTAGAAACTCACTCACAGGAATCGTTTAAAGCCGAACAGAAAACTGAAAGAAAAACGTATTTCAAGAGATCGAATCGATCCTTTTCCAATCGTGCCAATCGTGGATAAACAAACCAACCCTTCGTCATTAATCTTCGGAGGGAAATTCTATATGAATTTTCCTGTCCATAATCATAATCAAGGGGTTAAGCTAGCCAGACTCCCTTTTTTGGTATATCTAAAAACTAGACCTAGCGAAGCACACCAAAACAAAAAGGGGATGGTCTTCTTTTTCTCTATTCAATCAAGAGAAAACCCCACCGTTTATTTTAATAAACGGAATATACCAACGCTCAAATTAAGATATTCGAAATCCTGAGATGGAAATACCCACCCATTTTCTTCCATTTGAATACTCGTTCTATTCTAAATCACTAAGAAAAAAAACGACAAAAAGACCTCCTGATTCTATTCCTAAAAAATCAAAATCTATAAATCGAATTTTTATAAAAAAAATTTCAAATAATCAAAAGAAGAATTCGATTTTATTTGGAAGTCGCTTTCTTTAGCAAGAATCCTAGGTGAAAACAAGAAAATTTGTCTAAGCGTAACATATAGAGTTATACTAACTAAAGCAATTAAAGAAAATTGAAATAAAAAAATTAAATAGACTGGAAATAGGATCCCGGTCAAGTCAGTCGATAAATCTTGAAATGAGATATGCCCCGCAATAATCAAAGGAGACTAGAAGATTTGGTCAAAACAAGAATTCATTTTAGTTGGACCAACCAGTTATGGATGACTTTAGAAATTCAATTCGAATCAACCAATCCGGCATAATTTCCACGTTCATAGGAGTGCGTCTATGTTTTTGCTTTACGAATATGATATTTTTTGGGCATTTCTAATAATATCAAGTCTTATTCCTATTTTGGCATTTTTTATTTCCGGGATTTTAGCCCCGATTAGGAAAGGGCCGGAGAAA